ATCCCGTTGTGAAACAAGCTATTATTGCGAAAATTGGTGAATACAACCAACTATCGTTAAGAATTTCATCTTTGGACCAAAAACAAGCAAGAGGCGGAATACCACAAAGAGAAAGTGTACCTAAAAAAAAAGTAGTTCTTGTAATTGGAACATATCTTGTTAAACCGCCCATAAGAACCATATTCTGACTTTTATCTGGTGAATATCCAACAATAGGTTCCATTGAATGAATAATAGATCCGGATCCCAAAAACAATAAAGCTTTTGAATAAGCATGAGTGATCAAATGGAATAAAGCAGCTCGATAAGAACCTATACCTAGAGCTAACATAATATAACCCAATTGAGACATTGTAGAATAGGCTAAACTTCTTTTAATGTCTCTTTGAGCAAGAGCCAAAGTAGCTCCTAATAGTACCGTTATTACGCCTATTAAAGAAATGAAATTCATTATGTAAGGTATGACTATGAAAAGAGGAAGAAGCCGAGCTACAAGAAAAATTCCCGCTGCTACCATGGTAGCAGCGTGTATAAGAGCCGAAATAGGGGTGGGCCCCTCCATGGCATCAGGTAACCATACGTGAAGGGGGAATTGTGCGGATTTGGCAATTGCGCCGACGAATAATAAAGAGGCGCAGAGAATAGCAAATAAAGAATTGACCCCATTACTATGGATCAAGTTATTAACTATTTCGAACAAATCCCGAAATTCGAAACTGCCTGTTATCCAATAAAAACCTAAGATTCCTAATAATAAACCAAAATCCCCTACACGATTAGTTACAAAAGCTTTTTGACAAGCACTTGCTGCAATCGGTCGTGTAAACCAAAAACCTATTAATAAATACGAACACATTCCCACCAGTTCCCAAAAAATATGAATTTGTATCAAATTGGAACTAGTAACTAATCCCAACATGGAAGTATTAGAAAAACTCATATAAGCAAAAAATCTCAAATATCCTTGATCGTGAGACATATAATTGTCACTATAAATAAGAACCATGATTCCAACAGTAGTAATTAGTATTGACATAATAGAAGTAAGTGGATCGATCAAGTGTCCGAACTCTAAGGAAAAATCATTATTGATGGTCCAAGACCATAGATATTGATAGATAAAACTTCCATTTATTTGCTGAATAGACAGACTGGCCGAAAATCCCATAGTTATACTTAGCAGTAAAACACTAATAAAAGCCCACATACGACGAATATTTTTTGTTGCTGTAGGAATAAGCAGAAGTCCAAATCCTATTGACATAGTAACTGGAAGTGGAAGAAAGGGTATTATCCATGCATATTGATATGTATGTTCCATAAAAAAACAAATTTAAATTTTTTTTTTATTCTTATTAATTTAATTGTTTCCGATTCACCAATTCTTATCTCTTTCGAAAGGAACAATAGTAAAAGTAAAAGAAATCAACAAAAAAATATGAAAAAACTAAAATATTTTAATTAGTAATTAATTACTCTTACTTTTCTCAGATATTTATTTGAAATACTCAAAAAGTTACAATTGGTTGATCAAATAACATGACTAACTAACTAAGTAAAGGTTATTACTTAGTTATTAATTAGTTATTAACTAAAAAAGATATTTATTAAAATACGGAATATTACAGAATATGAGATTTTTAATCATTCTCCTACTACTCTACTCTACTATTATTATTATATTCTAGTAATTTATAATCATATCATATATATAGTAAGGAAAAACAATTATATCAAAAACAGTACTTGATTCGAATATAGGTTATAGTATCCATCTATAATTCGACTCAATAAAAGGTGACCTGGTTATTCTAATTAATTTATTTGCAGTAATTATCTAACCTATTTTGAACTGATTGATGGGATTCCACTAAGGAAAACTTATCTTTCTCAGATAATGGAATATCTTGTTTAAGAAATTAACTACTTATCTAATTCTATCTAATTCTAATTTAATTAATTAGAATTAAATTAGAATTTAAATTATAGGCATGGTACTCTGAACTTAATCATTAATCAATTAATAGAAAAATTATTTTACTTTTTAAAAATGATTATCTATTCTATTTATCCCTAGATATATGTGATATGTCATGGGTACGTATATATATATATATTTGTATTCGTATATTTGTATGTTTTGAAAAAATTATTTATTATCCACGGGATAAATATGAATAATTACTAAAAAAACGATCTATTTCGAACAATATATGTCTTTCACATACAACGATAAAAATGAGTACTTGTTTTTGAATGGCGGTTCCAAAAAAACGTATTTCTACGTCAAAAAAACGTATTCGTAGAAATATTTGGAAGAAGAAGGGATATTTAACAGCAGTAAAAGCTCTTTCTTTAGCTAAATCAGTTTCCACTGGGCATTCAAAAAGTTTTTTTGTGCGACAAACAACAAACAAGTAATAAAATTTTTGAATAATCTAAATCGACATACCATGAAGAACTTAAAATTTTATTAAATGAATGATTCGCATTAACTAAT